ATGAACTCCTACCTTGCTTCGCTAGCTCCGAAAAGACAACATACGCCAGGAAAGCGAAAGAACGCCTTTACCTTCTTTACTTAAAAAGAATAGTAATAGATGCCGAGATAACAAAGGGCTGTTCTCTGCCCAAGACTACTACTCCTACTAGGGGGAATTCCCGCCTTTCTCCCCCGAGCGAAGAATGAAAGGCTTAGCGAACTCACAGGTACCCGACTCAGACAACAAGGTTTTATTTAAAGATATAGATAGACCAAGTTGTTCAATGAGTTTTCGGTATTGTACCGCTACCAATCGATCTGCGATGACAATGTCGTCACCCAGAATCGCATACTTGGTAAAACTTAACTCCCGGGTACACTAACTCCGCCGCATACCACACCACAAAGTGATGTGATAGAATTTAACTTATCACCTCGAATGAATGGCATTGATGTTATTCATAGGCTTGTTTGAAGGGCAAATCCCACAGACGGAAGAGAAAAACCAGTCTTAGCAATAACCGTTGTTAGAGTTATATCATCAACCCTAGCTATTTCATCAGCTGCACACGAATCTCACTCTATTAATAGAATTTCATTCTCATACAAACCTTCTTGCAAAGAGAAGAGCTAGCATCCGTCCAGCGCGCAGGAAAGAGAAGACTGGAAAGCCGGAGTCAGCCAACCGTGGTGAAAAGGCGGCAAGCACAGATGAGAGGGACATCACTGAAGAGCTTAACTGACGAGCTATTTTTGTGATTAGCGCTTCTGCTCACTAGCTAGATCGGACTGTCTGTACCTTTGCTAACTCCGCCTGTAAGGAAGTTAGTCCATAGCGCTCACCGGTCCAAAGCATTTAGAAATCGTCCGTCGATTGAGAGATGGAATCAAACGCACAATGGGAAGTGGGAGATAGGCTTGGAGACAAATGGTACTTGGGAGCTGCGCCGCTTCAAGAGGAAACCCGGGAGTCGATCACACGAAAACTTTGCAGTAACCCTACTCAGCACCAATAAGCGACCATTCCTTAACGAGGGAGTACTCAGCGGGAAATCTCTTTAGACTTTAGAGAAGAAAAGTCCTAAGCAGCAAGGTCAGTCAATTCTTTCTTTTAGGAAGGCTCCCACGTGCCATTGATTTAGCTGAATTAGCTCTTGCCGTTGGCGCTCTTCTCTTTTCTGAAGCAACGGAGGAAGGAAGTTACTCTACTGTTAAGTGGAGGAAATGGAATTCATAAGTCACACAAGAATTGCTCAAGGTTGGAGGCAGGGCTACGGGCGGCTAGAAGGGATCATCCCACACAAGGAATAGAGAGGAATCCCCTAAAGAGAAATGGGAAAACCTATGCTATTTCAGCTGTTGGTGCCATTGATTAAGTTGAGTTTGGGAAGGCGGTCTCCTATATAGGAGAAAGACTGATTTTAGCGGACATTGCTTCTACGTAGTTTCGTACCCTTGCAGTGGAATAGGAAAAAAGTCTTTCATCAACTAGAACTCCGAGTGAAGGCAACTCAATAAGTAGAGTCTCTATCGCCCTTGGGCTAGGAAGCAGAGAAGGGAGAAGATCTAAAAGAATTAGCTCGGGTTCCAAAGAAAAAAGAAAAGAAGAAATTCCGGTGAGAAAAGCATTCCTTTGACCTTCACTCTTGATGGTTGAATGTTCACAAGACATGTGACCATGACTTATAGAAATGCGCAGATTTGGTAGGTCTCCCGTGAATGAAGTGAAAGAGAAGTCGCCTCTCCCGCAGCAGTTAGCTCTTTTCCCTGAGCTGAGGGTATGAAAGAACTTGGAGTTGCCGCTCTTGGTGCTTTGGCATTTGCAATAGGAAGTTGAGTAGGGGCATGCCTTAAGGAAAGGACTCAGTCTCTCGGGTATCTATCAACATATAGAGATCTTGCCTCTGTCGCTGCATAGAGTTATCTTCCTATTCAATCTCCGAGTTCGATACAGGTTTGAGTCGACTGATAAGGAGAGGAGGACACTCAATGAGAAAAAGAAGGGGTAAGAAGGTAAACAAACGGAACCGAACCTTCCTTTTATGAATCAAATGGCATAGGCATAAGCTGTTCTTTCAGAGCGCTGAGTGTGGTTAGTTGGCGAGCTAGCTGCCGTCTTTGTTATGTTTGGCTTGGAAGTCTATTATCAGAAGGACTCTTTGGGAAGTGAAAGACTACTACAACTTTTCTAGGAAGTATGAAGTGTACAGTGCACTAGCAGGAGGACTAGAATCATCTTCTTCTTATTCAATTCCTTTCCCCGGCCAGGAGACATAGTGCTTTCATTCGCAAAAGACGAAGACGAATCTCTTGTTCAAGAATCCCCCGCCCGATTGTTCTTAGGAGTTTGGTTCGCAGTAGAATCACATAGGTGCTGGCACATAGAAAAATCGCTTCGGTAGAAGCTACCTCGATGCAATGAGCTCTTCCGAGTCAGTCTACTTCTCAGTCTAAGAGGTCAGCAAGAACAGCACAAAGAGCAGCAGTTGATTCAGCCGTCACGACTTCAACTAAACTTCCGGGGAACTTTCGCTAGAATCAGGAAAATGCTTTTGCTTTATAGAGCCAAGAAAGGCCTTTGAAAGCAAGACATAAGGAATGGGAGTCAGAAGGAAGGGACCCCTATGAAGTAGAGCCTGTAGCGCTTTTACCCGCAGAACTCAAACCTATCCGAGGGTTAGGTGAAAGGGATCGGGAGAGCAGTTGAAGACCTCTCGCCTTCGTTGAGCGTATTTCAAAACCTCCCTAAAAGTGCACTTGAGGAGTTTAGCGGCCACGCTTGTACCTGTACGGCTCTTTCTTTCACCTTGAAAACCGAGTTGGAATGCTTTTAGAATAGAATGCTTCGTAACCTCACCCTTTCCATCGTTAACACTCCTCCTTAAGCTTCGCTAAAGCGACTACGTACCTCGCTGCTGCTAAGTGTGAATATCCTGAGGCTATCGAGAGTAGGCAGAGGACTATAACATAGAAGAATGGCTACCCGGGCCAAGAAGGGCGATCCATTAGCACGCACCTAGCAAGTCAAGAGTCTGGTCTGATAAGGAATGCGAATGAAGCTATCTTTCCTACTAAATGTATGGTATGCTCTATCTTTGGACCTATCATTCGATCCGTTGAACCCAAAGCCTATGACAGCTATCAAGCTTGGAGTTGTCCCTAGATACTCTATATTGGTTTTGGGGGAAAGAGTATCAGAACTCTAAGCTGGAACGCTCTTATCTGGAAAAAGTGTTCTACCCTACCCCTAACTACTCTTCCCCGAGCTTCAGCAAGATTACCCATTTTGTTGTGCTAAGCATATGGAAATGGATAACTTCTTGATAGGTCAAGCTTCCTTACTCTTAGTAGAGTAGCGGAAGAAACTCCATTTCTCTAACCAAGACCGGTGGTCATCCCGCTTCATATTAAAGACTATAAAGACTCTATCTAATTTGTTTTGTCCCGCATCTTCAACCGCAGCCTTGAATTGGAATGGAAAGAAAGGACAAACCCAACTAAAAAGAAAGAAAAGTGCCGCCCTTTCTTAGATAGAATCTTCCCCCCGTTCTAGTATAGAACTGAGTCAAGCCTTAAAAAGAAAAGCAAGCTAAGCTTCTTTTTCTTGCGGAAAAGGGCCAGGCAAGGCTCTGAAAGACTATCTGGGGTATCCTGTGGTACCAATGCAATGTGTCCAATCCAAGGGAATGAGGAGAAGGGAATTCGCTCTTGATAAGCCCCCCTTCGTGTCCAATCCGTAGTGACATGATAGCACTTTTAACAAGGTGGGAAGTCAGTTGCAGATTGATGCCGAGCTAAGCTTCGAACGCTCCTTTAACGCAATCCAGTAAGGGTAGCTCCTTTCGGGGAGTCAAGAAAGGTACAAGTTTTAGAAAAAGCCACACTCATGGAAGAGAAGGGAGAAGATCTAAAAGTATTAGCCTGCAAGAAGCGAAGACACAAATGCAGGCTTTGATGATTAGCAGCATCTTGTCTGAGCGAGTGAGCGTGAAGGCATCAGAAGAGGAGCGTAGCAGCTCCCCCGATAGGGAGAGGAGCAGGGGCCATCTCTTGCCTCTTGCGAACATCTGGGCAGTCAACTCAATTCCCACAATCTGAAGGCTATTTGTTCTCGAATATGCGAGATGGACAAACTCGGCTTCATCTAATGCTTGCTCTCATCTTGCTAAGAAGTTAGCACTACCTTATTCGCTTACCAGAGAGCTTAACCAATAAGAAATCCTTCTTTATTAAAGAAAGCACGGCAATGCGCAATCGCTAAACAAGCCACTAAAGCTACCCACTAATGCAGTCTATTGCTCCTATAGGGAATAGAGACTAGGAAGAGTGATACGTGCTACTCCTACTGCTTCCCTTCCCCATGGTTTAAAGAGCTTGCCTTAGGCTTAGCCTTACTTAGTATTCATCGCATCTCTCAAGACTAATGCAAAAAAATAAGACTAAAGCACTAATGCTACAACTCCTACTATAAAGCAAGCCATAAAGCGAAGGAGAATGACACAGTCTTCTAAGAGTTCTGTGGCATCTAAGACTTCCTTACTTTTTACTTTACCGAGGAAGAGAAGAGAATGCCATTTGAAGGGAAGATGGAGAAGAAGTATATAAGATCTACAACCTATTCTCTTTTAAGAAGAAGTTCTTTTGAAGACAGCCTATTCTTTTTCTTTGACTTCCTTGACTTACTATCAACTAAGTGTACTTCCTTGAAAACTTCAGCTCACTAGACTGCTTGCTACTGTACTGATTCGCTTGGAATGAACCCTTCTCGAACACTCAGAATTCTAGACGATCAAGGGATGAATAGTCTTGGACTGGTGGGATCCTAAGAGTTCGACTTCCTTTTATTCCCTTAGAGATGAAAGAGCCATCGAGGTTTAGCCCTTTATCAGCTTCTCTCGGAGGAGTCATAGTCCCATTCATACGATCCTGAAGTTGGGGGAGTTAGACTTACTATCCCACTTTCACTTGGTCTCGCTTTTGAGACGTCCTGCTGTTAGGAAGCCTGTTTCCATCGAAGAGTCCGGTATCATGGTCTACCTTCTTACAGCATCGATACCGAGCTTTGGCCTACCTTTCTCAAGCCTCTTCCCGTTTCTAGAGAAAGGCAGTCCCGTAAGCCTTAGGAGAGATCAGGAAAAGCTATTATAGTAGCCCCCCTATCCGGGCTTTATGACTCTATATTCATATTCATGCGAGCAACTTAGTCCCTGTGATCCTGGAAGTAATGCAAGCGTGTTCTTATCCAATCAATCCCTATTGCTCAATCCAGTGGCATCGAAAGTCTTCTTCTTTCGTTCCTTGGGCTGTTGGAGGCATTCAAAAGGCGTCTTCAACAATGAAAGTGACCTTATCTTTGTTAAAAAAGCCATATTTGGTGTGGAAAGCTCTCCCCCCCTCGTACGTTGGTCTCGATCCTCTCGTATCGTATTCACTCTAGCTTCTTTTTTCCTCTTCCTTTACCTTTCGATTTCGAGAAGACAGTGCCAGATCTTTATACAGTTGCAAAGGTACCCTTCTTGATCAAGCTTGAGTGCTGTCGATTACTTTCTTTCCTGTTGAAGGAATACCCGCTGCTAGAGTACTCGTAAGAGCTGCCAAGGCGCTGACTGAAAGGATGATAGGATTATCCTCTTTTGGGAAGGATTAGGCCTTAGACTGGAACAATTCTAAAAAAGAAAAAGGGGGCGTTGCGTTCTTCCTGTCTTGAGGTAGGTATGCTTACGTGATTGAGGATTGAAGTAGGATATGTCCCTATATGATGCAGAGGGTATATGATTGGAAGACTGGCAGGAATACTTAATTAATGCTTACAACGGTAGAAGGACTAAAAGGAACTTATCATCATCAGACAAAAGGAGAGGGGTATGGGCCTACAGAAGGAAAAAGATTCACGCCCTCTACTTAACAAATGAACGAATCAAGACAATATCAGACTGGGAGGAAGACTGCGACTACTCTTAGACCACTTCGACTTAGGGTTAAAGTGAGGGTAGTCATGAGGCTAATTGGTAGTTATGCTTACAAAGGATCAAGAAAAAAGCATTGAAACTTCCACGATTAAGCCATAGGGGACTACTTTCAATACAGAATTTCCGAAAGAATCTCAATTGGAAAACTGTTATCAAAGCGGGGATTTTTCCTTGTAAAGGGCCCTCACGTAAGACTTTCATCTTCAACTTCATGATCGGGTGTACTATATGGACTAGACGGCCTATGGGATATACTTTCAAGCCGAGGCATTCCGAACTCATGGGGCAACTTTTACATCGATCGTGAAAGAAGAAGGCTCGGAAAAAGAAAAGAGACTTCAACCCTTAGCTTCACTTCAGGGGTTTCCCAGTCTCAAGGCAAAGGAAATGCCGTAAGCAAGAAAGACGATCGGGAAGGATTACAAACCTGAAAGAACGTACCCACGCTCTACGATAACAACTGACCGACTGGACGAGAGACGTAGTCCGCCCGGAAGGTAAGCAACTACTGGAACTCAAAGCACCCTCACACCTGACTCTGATTCAACAACAAAAGGAAATGCGCCAAGCGAGAGCTTTGACATCACTCGTGACTCAAGAAGGGAAGAAACTTCACTCGCACAACCAACAAAGAGAAAAGGAGGACTTTCGGCGGATGACGAGGGAAAGTACCCTCAGGCCAAATGAAATTCAACCTGATACGATTGATTCCCTTGCCTCAAAGGTAGAACCTTAGTGTTGGGGCTATGCTATTCCACATCAACAGCAAATGAGAGAGCAATATAAGACAGACAAGAGCCAGACAGAAGAGCAAGACAAAGTACTCAAGCAAAAGTAACTGGACCACCGGAAAGAGAGTATGGAACCTGAAAAAAAGGCTCCTGCACCTCGAAAGAAAGGCAAAGCAAACTGCCTTGTAGATTCCAGTATGAACTCAAGGCAATTCACTCTTGTAACGAAGGTAAAGTCTTTTCCAACCCAATATGCTCAACCCTGAATGAGATTGATTTGAGGACTGGGTTTGAAGCAATTGAGAAGCGGTTGTTCGTCTGTAATCTTACCTTGGGTGAAAAAAGGAATAGCCGTTCTCTCCTGACCTAGTTTCACTGAGACGAAGGTGGGCTATAGGACTGATCAAAGAGACTATCTGTCTTTCGGGACATGCATCCTATCCTAAGAAAGAGGGGTACGTGTGTTCTCCAAGCCCAGTTCAACTAGCTGATCCGAGGAAAGCATAAAGAGATAGATCAGTTGCTGCCAAAGCTATAGACTCAGGTCTAACAAGGGGCTATCAAGCTTCTCACTAAAGGTGCTCATCAATACCTATTCTTCTTGGTTGTTCCCGACTAGCTGAACCCGAAGAGTGAGTTAGAAGGACCGCTATCAACTTATTCAGAATTCCTTTTGGGAGATTCCTCATTTAAGGAGCTTGAGAATAGGGTGATCGGATCGTTCCAATGAGGGAAGCCTGCCCATCGAGTTGAGTGGAGATTCTAAAGGAAAAGGTAAAGGTAATGGCACCACTACTGCTTTCTATCCTCCTGGTCGTTTTGGTTGTTTATTGATAGAACGTAAGACGACTTCTTATTGATCCGAGAATTTTTGGGTTTCCCCTTCTAGGGAACCTGAGTATGAGGATTAGCTTACCAAGAAAGCCTATAATATAAGTGGCTGGCACCCTTTGTGTCTAAGTTGGATTGGGTTAGAGGATATGGAAAGGTATCTTATTATATGATCTGAAAAGAAAAGAGATCAAAGTCTAGTTCCACTTTCACTAATGTGCGGGTAAACTTAGTATGACGCCTAGCCCAGTAAGAATATCTTGTCCGGCTTAAGACCAGACCTGGCTTTGAGTGAGTCGAGTAAATAGATGGCATTTCCAAGGTTCTCTTTCTAGATGGAATCAATCCTATCTCGCCAGAGCGTGTGGGAAAGGTAAGACTCTTTTTCTATTCCTTGGAGAGTAAGAGCATTCGATACTTTCAGTCCTGGGAAAGATCATTTAATAGAGAGACGGGAGTAAATCATTTCGCATAGCCGGGCTCTTGCCCATTCTTTCTTTCGTGGGCATGTACTAAAGGAAGCGTAGAAGTAGGAGTAGGAATAGCAGGCACTGGTCTTGACCCTTACCCCCCGGAAGGGGTTCTAAGACCCTTAGTCCAATTAGACTGAATTAGTGGTAGTATGCCTTTCCTGATTTCTTATTTTCTTCGCTATACCTTTACTGTTTGGAGGAAGAGAATCAGCTGTTACAGACCCGGTTGTGAAAGAAGGCAAGTCTACTGACTTGGCTCTTTGAAGGACAACATCCCTTGTTAATGTACGAGGAGGGGGACTAGAAGAAAGATGCCCACAATCCGATGCTAGAGGAACTGAACTGCCAGTATATCAAGATCTTAAGTATGAAAGGGATCCCCTAATGAAGTCAATCAGACAAAGTAGATTATCTCATGGAGTGAGCAAAGACAGATTCGTCATGGTTCGTTCTTTCAGTCAGAAGGGCTGCTCTTCCTGCTTTAGTCAATCAATGCGGAGGTACCTTTCTTCGCTTAGTAGCACTATTCTTGCAATAGGGGTTAGGTTAGGGCTATCCTTTTCATTCTCAGTCCTTGGGCGATTCAGTCCAAAGAGGAAAGGCCAAAGGTAGTGCGGGTGACCCAGTTCTTTAGGTATTGGCCCAAGTCGTCAATCGGAGTAGGACTACCGGTGATTCCACCTTGGAACGAGCAAGCTATCTTCTTACGGGGTGGCGGCGGGCTAGCCCTTTTCCTCGCTGCTTTGATCTGCTATCAGACTGGAATTGGGTGTAGCTGTACACAGGAGGGTAGGGGCCTCTCTCCCTAAAGAAAGACAAAGCAGCCTACGTGGGCGAGGGTGGAAGGGAACCTCTGTTGGAGGAGGACTTTATCGCCTATAGGAAAGGTGAAAATGCAACTCGTCTATTATTACTTAGTTGTGCCTAAGACATGCTAATTGGAGAAGTACTGGACGGACGCCCAGAGGAAGATATCGCTCTTTCGAGATGAAGTCCTCAGTCTCGTAGTCTCAAGTCAAGGTTTTTGGCAAGGCCAGCTAGTGCGGGTGATGGGTCCAAGATTCAAAGGATCGAAATCGAGCTCTAAACGCTGGGCCTACGTAGAGAAGTACGGACGCTTACTTGTAGCCATTGCTCAATCTGGCTCCGAAAGAGGAGTCTTAGCGCCTTCAGCCGGTCTTGTATAGAAGGGTCTGGGCCCTAGTCGCTAGCTCTATCCCACCCGGCTTGGTCCATTTGATCAGTGAGTCTCGCTCTTCGATCAAAGGAAATTTTGTCTTGCATGAAAGAAGGATCGGGTTAGTGATCCAAGATCATGTCAAGGCTCTTGTGCGTCGCCGGCTCCCACTTCGCTTTGTGATTATTGGGGTGCTATAGTGTCTTTGCCTCCTCTACTGAGAGAAAGTTGTGGGTAGGACCCCTGTTTACGATGGCCGAGTCTTCTTCCCATTGATTCCCACTTTAACGTGGATGAGCCCCTTTCTCACCGACTTGGGTTTAGATTTGTTTGGCCATGGCATTGATCAACTGTCTAGATCTCCCAATGTGACTCCTCATAAGAAAGGTAGTTAACGAAGTTAATCTCATCTGGCTCCTCCTCACTTAGCTTTTCTGTGAGAGAGTGGATGGCCTTTTTTATTCCCTTTCCCAGTGAGGTCCATTGCATAGGAAAGAATGAAGCTCACGTGGCTTTTGTCCCTACCTTCCTTTCTTTTTTTCCTGATGGTGCTTATGGGTGGAAGACTGACCTGAGCCATCCTTGTCACCACTGTCTTACTTTTCCTTCTCTCGCCCCCCTTTTCCTTGGGCATTCTTGTTAGCCTTGTACTTGGCGGAGTCTTTCTTCTTCAAGTATATCAGCTTCTCTGCTGCCGCCATTTCCGATGCGAGGTATTTTAACCCCACGCCGCTCCTGATGGCAACTTCTTTAGCGCGGCACTTGTACGCTAACAACTTGACCCCGAAGAAAGTCCAGTGCTAGCGAACCCTTATTTGAGACATCATCTCCCGTAAGCTGCTCTCTCTCGCTTACAAAAAACTTCCATTCCTCTCGTGTTAGTACGGGAGGGAAGTGCTCATAAGGACCACCACTGCATTTGGTCAAAAGACAGGCCCCGCTGTTCCATCTACCACAAGGAAGGCGCTGACTTTAGTGGTCTTACCCATTGTCAGATCCACCGAAATGAGCCCTTTTGTTTGAGACACGCCACCATCAAAGCTGGTAACTGAGACTTCGGAAGGGATCAAATCTTGCTCGGACTTGGACAGCCTCCTTACCATTCTGAGTGGCAGTATATTCACTGCGGAAACATTGTCCACCAAGACTCTAGACACCGGCTTTCCATCGATGTGAGCTCTGATGTATAGAGGCCTCAGATGCTTGGTCATTTCTTCTGGTGGCTTCTCAAAAGTCACTCTACTGGCTCTGGTCTCTGGAAGAGACGGAGTCTTACCTTTAGAACTTTCTTCCATTACTGACTGTCCTTTAGCACGAGAGCCTTGGATCGTCATCAGGGTTGTGTCAGTTTATTGCCATAACGCTGGGTCCCTGCTCACCTCTGATCCGTCTGTTGGCTCCAGACCAGAATCAACCTCTGCAATCTCCGCAACTGGAGGAGAGTCATTTTATTCCACATCCTCATCCAGTTACTCGGGTTTATTCTCCTTTGGACCAAAGACCCGGGTTTTTTCGTAGTTTTCCGCCACCTTTGGAGTGAAAGCAATAAAGCCAAAGCAACTAGCTTTCAGTAAGAGAAAGACAAAGAAGTCTTGTTTATACAAGACAAAGTTATAAGTAAACCGGAAAGTCTTTTGATTTAAATTCAATTTCTTGCCCCATTCCCCTTGCTTCCTATCCCTCAGTGGCCCCTTTCTGGTGAACAAGAGAGAAGAGAGTGGTCTTGGTAGCACGTCAAGAGAGTAGCGAGCCCAACTAACGATCTTATTGAGGAGCATAGATGCCAAAGGCCAGTGAGTTAGAATAGTATCCTTGTGAAGCTAAGGTCAGCCAACCACAAGGTAGTCCGTATGATTCAAAGAGATAGGGGGAGGGTAGCCATGATGCGGCTTGTACAAGGAGTCAGATAAGGAGTTCTAAGTCAAGCTTGGTCAGATCTTATCCTCGATGGATGGGACTCTCTCTCCTACTTATTTAGCGAGCCCTATAGGTGTTACCGGCACCTCTTACTCTGATTTGATCTTTAACCCTTGGGCAGGCAATAAGCATTATCTAAGTCCCTAGTCTGAGTTTGATCTATGGGTCAGTCTTGCAAAGACGGATTCCTGGAAGAAGAGCAGGATTCGGGGTCAGCTCTCTCATCATAAATAAAGAAGTGAAAATGAAGACTCGGACTCGGCTACCGGCTGCCAATGGGATAGCACCGGAGCTACTGCCATCCTCTTTCCTTCTCTATTCTTTCGCGCATTTCATCTTTTTCCTTTAAAGAAAGAAAAAGGCGGTGGTTAGAAAAGGAAAGCTGGCTCGACCGAAAGACCCTATTTTGGGCAGCCTATTCGTAGACAAAGAAAGCCGATTCGCCAATTATTATTCCTTTACTTTTAATCAAGGTCTTTCCCGAGGAAGAGGGAAGCAAGCAAAGCTAGCCCCGGATCGTAGGGGAAAGAGTGTTGTAACCGAAGTAGACTACCGAACGGGTGTGGGGGAGAATATCGCCAAAGGTTCAATTTCTGATTCCTCTCCAACGGTTAACTCAAGGGATTCTATTCTCTTTTTTCTAGGTAAAACCGAGAACTCGATTGCGGGTGAAGCCTTAGTTGTCGCTGGTGGTGGAGGAAAGGCGTAATCTGACTATTGAAAGAAAGACAAGCGCCATCTTCTTCTATAACTATAACACCCTTTCTCTAGTCTCTAGGCCTTAGTCTTCTAGCTTCTAGTTTTCACTATTCTCCTTTAGCTCCTAACTAAGCTGATGTATTGGCCGAGTCTGAAACCCCAACGGGCGGATCAGAGCAGCTCCAACTCCTAAAAGTCTTCAACTCCCTCGGATCAGCTTCCGGGAAACTCCTAAACTAAAGCCGATTCGCAGATCTTTTCTCCCAGCCTGGAATTCCCGACTTGAATTATGTTATGAATAATCGGCATCACTACCCCGCTTCCCGAGGTCGGAAGTATGTTTTTTCTAATTAGCTTAGTATCTGTCCGTTAAGAATTGAATTGGACGTTTCCTTGAGTGGAATGGGAATGGAAAAGTTCTGCTGTTCCTTTTGACTCTAAAGCAGAAAAAGATGCATAAAAGGATGCACCCCTTTTTGTTTTCTATTTCTAAAGGGGTCAACTCCTCGGTCCTGTGTGCCGACTTTCTTTATAGATGATCATGTCGGTCTTATTTGGTTTCAGTCCAGTTATTTTCTTCATTTCGATGGGTATTGTCTTTGTTGGCAGTATATTCTTTTTCTAAGATTGAGGTTGCTGGCCCTCACTCTATTACTAGATTTGACCACAAGATTTCCTCTTTGACTAGAGGCTGTCAAACGTATTTTGCGGTACCTCAAAGGGTCATTGGATCATGGATTGTTTATTCAACCCTATCGTTCGTTCTTTCATCCCTCGTACTTATTGATTAGTAGAGTCATTCCAATCAGTCTTTGCATACCAGGGGAATCCTGGACATACCAGGACTGAACAGGGACGCGAGAGTTGAATATGAGGAATTAGATCGGCCGGCGAGGAATTCCTCTTCTTTTCTTTTAATAATGCCCCAAGAGTAGGACAAAAAGGCTGCTGGGATTCATGCTATCGAATAGGCGGTTCTATTATCCCCTGTTCTCTTTGCTCTTGCTTGAGAATCAGCTGTTCGCATTGCTCTTGCGCTAGAGCCTGCGGGGAGAAAAGAAAGTCTCGCGGGTCTCTCCGACTCTGATTAGTGACATAGAGAAGAAAAGAAGATTTTGTCCATTTTAGCAGATAAGATAGCAGCAGAAGACATTTTGTCCATTCCTGCTTTCCTGAAGCTGCCTAAACTGGATCAATATCATATCACACATGCGCCATTACCATGCCTCACGTTTTAGTTCTAAGCGCAAGGAACTTACATATATTAGTATAAGAATAGGAAAGGACCTCACACGGTAGATCCGCTCATCCTGGCTTCAAATCCTAGCTTGAGAAGATTTGATTTAATTAAACAACTACTCGGCGCAAGGAAGAAAGGGGAATGGTCTCCTCTGCTGAACAAGTGGCTAGAGCAGGAATGAATGTAGCATATTTATTTTGAGAATCTATCCACAACAACCAAGATGCTTCAATACTCCCCCACTTTTGGCAATCCCACAATGAAATCCAAAGAAAGAAAGACTTTCCCACGGTCGCTCCAGGATTGGTAGAGGCTCGAGTAGACCTGCAGGATGAGATCTCTCAGTCTTGTCCTGCAGGCAGGTAAAACAGGTACTCACATAATCTTCAACGTCTTCCTTCATATTGGGCCAGTAACCTTCCTCACCTGATCTACGACCACCCTTCTCCTCTAATGGTTCCTTCCGAGGTCGTCTAATTCATTAGGATATGTCCTCACTCAGAAGAAGGGGAAGGAAGATAGGGCATCCGATTCTGAATCAATTCTTCCAGTCACAACAACGGACCTTGATGAAAACAATGAAATCAAACTGTATTTTTTGGAAGCATCTCGCTTTTTTTAATCAAAGATCGTAGCGTAGAAAAGACTCTTAAGGACCAGAGGCGTAGATGATCCAGAACTAAACCGATCGCCTGCCAGTGGCATTAGTAATGAGACTACCACCTGTGTCTATCTCGACAGGTAGGGTGAACGGATCCTTTAATTGACCTCGGGAACATGAAGGGGGTAGGGCGTATGTCGAAAGGGACGGAACTCGTTCTGTACGGGAAGAAAAAGTAGCTATGAAAAAACCCATGCATTTATTTGATGATAACTCGAAGACGCTTTCAAGTGAGTGAACCCCTAAGGTAGTTCAGTGATCTTCGGGAATGAAACTAGTTCAATGAACCTATAAGGCAAGGGATCTCACTCGATGGAAAATGACTTGATTCAGTAAGTACGCATTTTCAGCTGTCTCAGATAGATATGGATTCTTTCCCTCATCTCATTCCGAAGTCAAGTCAGGAGTCAAAGTTCAGAGGCACAGTACATGGATCGGAACTATCAGTCGAATGATTGGGGGCATGAGGTACGGATATAGAAAGTGTGCAGCGGACTCATTAGCCTATTTTTAATTCTACTAGTTCACTTCTAGGGTTCGGTGCTAGGGTTTCAACTCTGCTTTGAAGCATGAAATTCAGTCATCCAGGTGCGGAACGGGTAATCAAAGTCATCTCCTGCCTTGGGTTGAGTGAATATGCACAGGTCAGTAAGATGAAGGACTGAGCGTAATTCAACTAGGGTAACAAGAATACCCATTCAAATAGAGTCTGCACCACACGGTCATCAGTAAAAATTGTGTATATTAAGGATTGGATTCGTTCTGTCTTTGTTCAAATGCGTCATCTAGTTGATCGAGAAACTGTCGGCCCAAAGAGCCTAGCCAGAGGGACTGAGACAGTCTCCAGCGTAGACCGAAATGGTCTCGCGAAGCCGGTGACCGTTCAGCTAAGATACGAGATGACTAGTGAATAAATACAGAATTCCTTCAGTAGGGACTCATCAGTAGTAATAGCAGTAGCAGCAGAGTATCGAGTCATTTTATCCATAGGTCCGGCGGAACGAACATTGATGGTCGGATCCCTCTAGTTGCATTCCTTTGTTGAGAGTAGCATGTCTAGTATTCCAGGTTCAATTTAGACTGACTCTATACTCTCGTTAGCGAGACTTGACTCCTACGGTCATCTTTAGGAATAGGTTACTGCCATCTCCGGTGCATCCATCCTACAAATTAGTTCCGGCAAGACCATTCCATCCAAGTGGGGAGTTCCTTACAGGCAAAAGACTGCAAAAGAGCCAGACCGCAGTTGCATCCCAGTTTTCTTAAAAAACACGATAGGGCTTGATTTTGGGCAGCAGGCTATCCGTTCCAGGAGCAAAAGTAGCTCGAGCCAAAGGCGACAGCGAGGCCCCCTGCATCGCGGGGGGGAGGGGAAAAGTGGGTATGCGGGTTTCCCCCTTTGGATGGTTTCTTTACATCTAGTGAATGAAGGTCGCATATCCGCTGTTAAAGTATATTTATGCTGTCGCAGATCGGTTGAGTAGGAACGGTAGAAGAAGAAGGAAGGATGTTACATTCTTTTGCTTCTCCTACGATATTTCTAGTTGGATGAAAACAGCGCCCCTAAAGGCCTTCTCAACTGTCTTTTCTACATGTTTACCAGGCATTGCTGGCAATTGCCCCTCCCTGTCCCTTACTCGTCGCCGTCTCATGGCTATGCGCCGCATTTTATGGCGGGGTATAGAGGTTCTCGCGAAAGGGCCGACTTTATGATATGCTTGTCGATATGGAATTAGATCCCAAAGTTTCGACCACTCACTATCTAGAGAGAAGCCCCAACCTCTTCCTTTCTATACGTTGAGTTATATTCAAAGGTATCCCAACACCGGTAATGCCCCATCTCTTAGTCAATCCGCTACGCACCTTAAGCGCTAGAAGGAATCCGGAAACAGGTTCACCTCTTAGAAGTTTCGATCTTCCCCCAGCCTTGCCATCGAGAGTGAAACTTTATCCAACTCTTTCAGACCCTTAGTGGAAAGCAGCAAGGAGAGCAGCAGGTAATTTATTAAGGAAGCAAGAACTCTTAGGCAAGGAGGGGCGTAGCGCTTATCGTTTAAAAGGGGATTTTTCTTTCTCTAGATTTTTATCTTTCGAGATGCGAAGTTAATGGCATAGAGGCATATTTATATGTAGTGGTTCTCCCGAGGCACATGCGAACTCAGAAGCAGCAGCAGCATTCTCTTTAGCATCCCGCCACTCCTGACTTTGAAAAGGCTATCTCCGACTAGACAGGCAAGCAGACTCACTTCATTCCTAAATCATCATCGGGACTTTTGACTGTTAACACTTGGCTAGTGATCTACTCCCTTTAGTTCGCCTGAAGCTCACCCTGTAAACCCTCATTCTATTCTTCTTTCTTGGGTAGGAAGGACTCCGCGAAGGGATGCGCCTTATCTGGTGGGCGAAAATGGGAGAAGAACTAGGAGCGAGTTTACGAGCCTGGGAATAAAGACCTCTTGCCACCTTTTTATTCCTTACAAAGACGACACGACTAAACAAATCTTTCAATGTCCCGGGCCAATCCAATAGTAGTTCTCCTCTACCAATTGGTACGTTTTGTCTTAGCTCCCCGCTCCGCCCTCTAACTCCTTCATTTTCAATAGGGTCTCTCGTAAAGTTCAGTATGCAGGTTTCAAAAATAGAACATCATTCTAATCTAAAGTAGTCCACTACTTCGATCTCCCCGGGTTCCCGCTCAACCTCCATGCCTCGCAAAAGTCCTAAAATTATCCGTCCCCACCTTCCTCCGTAGTTCACTACGGTTTCCACAGACTGCAGTAGCATGGCCCTTCTACTTAGTGCATCTGCTACGACGTTGCGCTTCCCTGCCTTATGTCGTATCACGCACGATGGAAGGAAGAACACCCACTTTGACTCTTTCGCGTTCAACTTCTCTTGAGACTGGTTGAACCTCCGTACTTGATGGTCCGTGTGCACTACGAATCCTTTGGCAATAGATAGTTTTGAACATTTTTCAGTGCTCTCACCATTGAAATTTTGGATCATACGTGGAGTCATTTTGCTGAGCGTCGTCCAACTTCGAGCTCTAAAACTTCACTGGTCTGCCCTCCACCCCTCCTATTGCCTTCCCCGAGGGTGGTCTACGATCACACCTCAAAAATCACTGTGAAAAATCCGGTAAAAACAAAGGTAAAGCGTCTTTTCAGTAGCTCGAAGCTACGCTACCTTGTGCCCTTCCTTCCTCCAGTACAAAGCCAGACCCGACGCTATCCCACTCCAATTTCGTAGAAACTTACTGTTGACATTTTTACATTTCTCGTACCTCCTGACGCCTTCATAGCCGCCTCACTTACTCTTTCTTGCTTGGACTGGTCTATCTTCAATCCCTCCCGGGATCAACCAAACCCGTCGGTATACGAGTTTCCCAACTGATCGTAGACCACCCTCGCCCTTTTCCAAGTTGACATACAACTTTATCCAAAAATTCCCACAAGTTACGGTTTAGGTCTTCCTCACTCCGGAAAGAGAAAGATCATTCAGGTATACGGAATTTACCCCCTCTATGGTCTCAGTACCTCATTCATCAGTTGCATAAAGGTACTCGGTGCGTGCATGGGTGAGACCGAACGGCATCACGAGCCACTCATACGGGCCCTCCTTTGTGCTGAAGGCCGTCTTCCATTCGTCTCCCCACCCAACCAATACCATGGTTGTATCCACTTATCAAATCCACCTTTGAGAACGTGCGCCTACGCCCACTCAGAACTTGAGCATCGGGTAAAATCAATAAAGTTCAACGCTCTACTCTTATATTATAGCAGCAGCTCCCATCCATCCTTCTTTGGTGCTAACACTGCTTATTCAACAGCTGATAGGCTTACACCAACAACGGCTACTCTTTCTTCTCTCTTTCACTCCTTCAAGGCCGCTAAGAAGACTCCTTGCAATTTAAAGGTTATCCGGGATAGTTAGTTAATTCTCTTCTTCGATTACTTCTTCCTTTTCTTCTACCCGGGTGTTAGACTCTAAGACTAGCAAAGAAGCTGAAAGACGAACCCTTCTATTTTAGGGGATTTGCTTTATTCTATGATACTCCAACAACAGCTGCAGCCTATTCATCTATTCATGCCTTTCCTTAGGTCAATCGGAGTGAAGTGAGATGGAAAGATCCGAGCTTCCTTTGCCTGCTAGTCTACCCTACTCATACTGTCACACCGGCTTGGTGAATCTCCTCGCTTGCTTGCTGTCTAAGCCAGCCCACCGCCTTTTTACTTTACGCCTACGCCTTCCCATCCGAGGAATGACTGGTATTACTAATAACAGCTACTACTGGGTTTGCTTACTACAGACCATTCATTACCACTTTCTCGAAAAAGGGATTTGATTTACTACTCTAGCTACAACGGTATCGCTCCTACTACTCTTACCTCTTATTACAGAGGATAAACCGGGAAGACTACTCACAAACAGCAGGAATGAATGTTACCAGAATAAGAGAAATTCAGCTACAAACGAATGAATAGACGGGTTTCGCTGGAACCATACTTTGCTATGTCAATAGGAAAGAGAAAGAAAGGTAGGGCGAATGATGCAGTAGGAATAGATTAAAGCTTTGCTGCTTGATACTGAAAGAACTTAGTGTACTCATCCTCAGACACAGATAGAGTTTTATGCTCAGTAGTGGTTGAAGGATTAGGAGTGGGAACATACTCTGAAGTAGCTACATTCGCATATCGTGGAGGTCTACCAACAAGATCTCAACAATAATCACTAGGCTTACGCCCTCTTCACCGAATCACCATAGTGAGAACACCTCCGCGATCCTCGTCCACTTCTCCACAGCCATAAAAAGGGACTGAATCTCCTCCTCGGGCAGGCCATAACACCTTCCTTCCCTCAGCTAAACACAAGAAAAAGAGTCACTCCTCGAGGTAGGTAAGCGACTAGAAGAGGATTTTGAAGGCTTTCAGCAGAAGGTCTGAAAAACTAGTATGTAATCAATGTCTGCATCCCTCATCTCCCTATCACAAGAAGGCGGATAGCGGAAAAGTGAGAGGCTATAGCATCATTCTTCATCTTCCCCTAGAAATATCATAAGAGAAGAAAGGAAAAAAGAAGTAGTACGCCTGGTTCACGAGGTTCTACCACTTTCGTTATAGGCCCAATCATAGTCAAAAGAAGAGTTTGATCCTATATAAAATAAAGAACCGCAGTAACAGCTTAATCAGCAACTTTGGTACCGACATCCACTTTTTTTTGTTCTATACTCTCCACTTGATGTGGAAGTCTTCCAATCCTAGTAGTTGAGATGAAGAAAGGACAGGGGAGGAAGTACTTTATATTCCCCAATCTGATAAAGCTGAGCCAGAGACTTTATTTAATAATTTATCTTTGTGATTGACCTTAAAGTAGATTCTTAAGTAGTTTAGATTCATTCCTATCCCTCAACAGAGGAAGTTAGGCTAAGAAAGAGTAGAAGGCAGACTAAGCTGGATAGCTAGCTAGATTAATAGACAGTGAAAGTTACGGCTACAGTAAGCACTTTTCTTTCTATTGATTCTTTTGATTCTGAAACTCAATCTTGAACTCAAGCAGGCGAGCAAGGGTAGAGAATTTCCAGTGGAGCTACGTCCTTTAGTAAGTAAGCTAATAACCAGGCTAAAGCAAAGCGACGCTTCTTTTCTTTGTTTGACTCAGAGTCTACTTCACCCCTACCTATGAAACAGGACTCTCCCGACCCGGGAAAGCTCGCCCACTGAGTGAATTGACTTGCCCCCTCCCGTGGGAGTAGAAGCTAGAATAGGAGCTCTTTCACCTAGAAGATCAACCACTGATGGATCAAATGGAACCGGATAAACTACTCGATCAATGGTTTCCGAAGAACCCTGGGCCACATCTACTTATCTTCACGCTGGTGAATCAACAGAAACTTCCTTCCGACGAGGAGCGGGAGTAAGAAGAATGAGCGGTTCCTAAGCAGATTATGGGGTTCCCCTCAAGTCCAAGTGTCTCAGCCGACCCAGGTTTTCGCTTTCTTCCCAGTCAATCTCCAAGCTCACCTCCTTTACCCATTCAGAGCAGGAGTTTCTCACCAAGATATTTTGTGAGGATGAGTCAGCTCAAGCACAAAGAGGGAGAAAGAGAACGCTCCCAACTTCCGATTTTTTTGATGAGGAGATTGAGACACTGCAGGTGCGATGTCTCCGGTTTTTAGACAAAGAAAACGTCCGTTCACGTCAGGGCTCCTGCACTATACGGCTTTTGGCGTCTTGCTGGAGGCAGATTTTAGGAAGGAAAGGGGACGCGAGAATCCTTTTCCAAAGGCGGTGAATGGCTTTTAGCAAGCCCCTCCTGGTCATTCGACCAATCAAGCTATTGGATATGGATCGACTCGAAAACCTGACGCACTCCGGCTTTCAAGCCTACGTTTGCTGGAATGACTGATCTTATTCCAAGGCTGGCTGTTGTTGTGACTGATTGGCACTGATTCCCTCCGATTTCGATCTGCTAGCAACTCCGATAGTGTTGCCAATTCCGCACCTCTCTTTGACGGCCAAGCAAGCAAGAAGGGTCGCCCACCCTGCTCGATGAAACGATCCAGATGAACTGACCATGTTTTATTACTCTCTTTCTTTCTACTCGTGTCTCGAGTAGAAAGATGGTAAAGAGGCCTGCCCGCGACAACGAGATTTCTTCGTTTTTATTTAGATTTTTCAAATATGAAGTGAAGCGCGAACCTAATCTTTCTTTATTGACTGGATAGGGATGCGCATTCGAATCATTGATCTACTGATTGAGTACGAACGAGGAAGCTCTTGATGTTTTCTTATTGGTGGAGCAAGAAGAGCGGAATTTTGTCCATGTGAGGCCCGCGATATGGATGAAATGTATCTCCGTCCGTGGTTGGAATCGAGCCAAGCGCTACTTTCAGGCTCTACTAAAAGAATCCCCGGCTGTTAGTCATCGCTCTGTGAAGGAGTGGGCGAATAAACATCCGGCACAGCTAGCGCACGGGAGGTGACACCAACCACACTCCTGGCTAGGCGCACTCTCGTCGATCCAAGGGATGGAAGGGCAGAGACCTTTGGGAGAGGAGCAAAAGTGAGTTGATTTTCGCTCGCCGCCTAAACCGTGAAAAAAGGGGTTGTGGGAGAGCATTCTCTTTATCGATTCTCTTATTGACGCAATTTGTTGATAAGGAATTCCTTATCCGTAAAGCCGTCAAGCAGGCAAAGTCGACTATTCGTCTTCACTTCCTCAAAAGTGCTCAAAAGAGCCCCTGAATGCAGACCAATCCCCCAAGGGACTAAGCGCATTCAGTTATCTTTCAAAGAGCTTATTCGAAAACAACCTATTCTAAAAAAAATAAAAGCAACCTATTTTTTAAGAATAAAATAAGTTGTTATTATTAGTTGTTGCAACCCATTTGAATTTGAAAACAGCTTATTCTGATTAACTTCCTTCAACACCAGCAACGGATAGGACCAGATCTTCTATTTTCTCGACAGCTCTTACTGTAACAGAAAAGACTTGCACCGGTTATTCCACAGAAAGAGGAACTTGAATTAGCCCTCGGGCTGTGAACCATTGTCACTCGTTACGTAACGAAGTTCAGTATCCGTATGTTAGCCAAGATCGGTAACTTTTAACAAAAGATTTTCGAGATACGAATTGAATACGAAGGAAGGAAGCAATCGGAATAAATATGCACTCGATTCGGTCTTATTCATCGGAATAGACCAAGAACCAAGGAAGGGGCAAAAAGCTCTCCTACGGTCACTGGCTTCTCTCCTATGTTTTGAGAAGTGAAACGAAGTACTTCCCAACAGCCAACAGAAGCACGAGTCTAACGGTCTACAGAGTATCCCTGGGCTGATGGCTTTTCTTCCTTCTCTAGAAGAATACTACCTCAAATATAGAAACATATAGGAATTATAAAGCATATGGGAATGCCATAACAGAGAGAAACTAGAGCTTATGTCAAGGAAAGGATGACTTTCCCAACACTAGAAGTCCTACTCATGCTTGTAAAAAAGAGGAAGGTCGCTAATTACAGGCAGCTACCTATGAGAAGATCCATTAAACTAAATTAACAAGCATATAAACAACATACTAAGCAAAAGTGCGTAGACTCAAAAGAAGGAAAAAGGGCAGAAGCTTCCTCTTCTATTTATGTTATGGGTGGCAAAGTCCCAAGGAAAAAAATCCTATTCTTCCCGAGTCTGATTCCCGAGACTGGCCTTCATCTTAGCATTCGTCTCCCCTCGAGTTCTAAGTCTTTAGCGGGTAAAGCTCCCCCTTTCAATGAATAGTTGAAAAAACCTCTTTGGTGATCAAACTCTTCTAAAGAGGGTGCCCTTTCTTTTTCAACTGTCCAAACTCTCGGCTTGAAAGAATCTCTCCTTACTCCATCGTCTGCATCAATAAGAGCATACTCTCTTTCGAAGAGAGCTGCAAGGGGCAAGTTTACCCTTGATCTTCAAGTGAGTCCACTCAGCCTTATGACAGAGTTCCATGTCCTAGATATCAAGGCAACCTTCAATCAATTTTTGGGGAGACTCATCAAGCTGGGGCAATCTCTTCTACATATCATCAGTGTTTGAAATTCCGCTACAAAGGAAGCATCGTTACGATCCAAGCCGACAACGAAGTCAGACTATCTGCTGAGGAGGAGATTATTAACATTGTGAATAACCTTTCGCCGACCGAGGTGGAAGAAACCATTGGGCCATTCTCCGGCTATCGATTTCGATATGGAACTGCCCGTCTATTGAGACGGAGATTAAGCTTTGTTATGTTGTGTACAGGCGCTCTTTGTTAACCCGTCTGGTGCGCAGCTGTATGCCTGTGTAGGTGGTCC